AACAAAGGATTAAGCTAAGCTTTGAGGAGCATTGCATTTCTTTTGCCAAAGGCCAGTGATTGACTAACCGTGTCCTACGGGTGTGATCAACTAGGCTGAGGGACATACATTACAGGAACGGACCGAGAGACTTAGCCGTCGAACGAACCGAGTGCTTTCCTTGTCCGAGATTTCAGTTAGGAGACCAAAGTCAAGTAGAGGGACGATAGCAAGGATTCAAAGCATCGAACCGAAAGATGTGACCGATGTGACTGAACCGAAGCTCCCATTTCTGATCTGGGCAAGGGTTCGAGGGCAGCTGTTGGAGATGATGCGGGTACTGAAGATGGAGATGTGGATTCAGCTGCGGATGGAGATTCAGGATCTGAGGGATCGGGAAAGGTTGGCTCGTAAGCTGCTGAACTCTCACTCGAGAAGGCCATTAGAAGCGCTTTTAATGCGCATTGATTATGGGCAGTGGGGAAGGAAGTGCGAGATCCGGTCATTGAGAACAAGATATTGAAAGGCTTGAATAGACGGGTAAGGGACAGACTGATTGCACCTACCAGGCGCAGGACTTATTGGCTTAAGAAGGAAGCCAAAGAAGGGACGGGATAATTAAAAGAAGTTTGGAGCGGTTCGGTAGAAGTTCACGATGGATGAATAAAGTCAATCCAACCGAGAGAGGCATTAGATTCTTCTTATCTACGAACGACCGGTGGGAAGCGGGGGTGGGTTTGGATGCTTGAATCGAGGAAAGAACCATCTAAGATGTATTGCAAGCAACCTAGCTAATGTCTTCTCCATTCTTTGCTCTTTTCTTGTTTGTGGTTCTCCGGCAGAGAGTCGAAGGTTGAAAGCTCCTGGTCGTTAACTGGTTCGTCCTCCTTCGCAAGCTTCTTTCCCGTACTCTTCTGTTCAATGTATCCGAGTGACCGACAGGAACCCGCTCCGGCCTAGAATTCTTAACTACCAATACCGGCCGTTGTAGCTTGCCCCTTACTTTGCTACTCCAGTGTAGCCTACTTAAACAAAGTGGGCATTCCCCTTTCTGCAATAGGACGATGCCTCCTGATGAAAGTTTCCATCTGATGAGTGGGCAATCGATGTCGAATAAATACGGTGATGACTCCCAGATGAAAATGGGACGAATCCAGCCAAAAGGGAATAGGGACCGGGGGAGGCGAAGCAAAGGCAAAACCGAGAACTTTAGGCGGTATTTCTATGGAGCTGCCCACTCAGCCTAAACAGAGATGAAGCTAAGAGCTGAACTGACAATCATTTCACGGATCTTCGCCAGTGGCTTTCGTCTTCGTCCAAGTCCAATCCATAAACATGGGCAACCTTCCATCTGAGACACCCTAGCGAGACTTCCAACCTTTTCAATTGGACAGATCGACATCCTTAGACCGGGCACTGCTCAATAATAAAGTCTTATCAGTTAGTTACAAGCTACCAATTAGAAACCCACGACTCTGCCTGCACGTTATACATACTTCCTTCCGTTTTTGACTTCCCGGGGCGGACACACAAAGGACGGTTTTCTCGTAGGAGACAGGCCTTCGGTCGACCAGTAAAAAAAAAACCTCACGCGGACAAAAGCCTACCCTTTTCAAATTTGAGTTAAGGGAAATTCCTGTCCTTGACCTTTCGCGCGGCTATTTGATTAGCGGATTAGAAACGTTCGGATATTTTCCCAAATCTCGAAGGCTCATTATAAGACCTTGTTGGCATGCCTTCCAGAGGGCTATAGGCTAGTCGCAGGCTAAGCTTATGAATGAGGTTCGATTTCCGAATCCATACCCTTTTTTGGCTTGTGAGCTCCTTTCCACATCTAGGTCGTCTGACTTTGCCCAAATGAACGATCTTGATCCTCGGTCCAAGTTTGATGTTTTGGCTTCCGATCTGGTTGGTGTATAATTAATTATAATCATCATGGGAGGGCTCTTTGTCTTGGTAGCCTGTAGGTAGAAAGAATTCCAGGGAACCCTTTCCTTCGATATCCGTAGGAGAAGCAAAATCAATAGAAGAGGAACGGGCTAAGGGGAAGAATCATATGATCTCGATCTCGGAGATGGGTATCTTATTAGAGAGAGAGACCTGCTTATCTTTAGGGATCCCCTTTAGCAAGTCACCAAGTGTATCTCGGTAGCTGGAATCGAGAGTCAATCGTCGATCGAGATGGCAGCCAGGATTGTGAAGCCACCACTTCACAGTCCTGGATAGATAATATGGGACGAGCTTGACATCCATTGAAGGCTTCGCAGCTATCCAGAAGAGTACGCAGCTTTCCGTTTTCTTGCTGCTTTCGAGCCGGAGCTTGCTGGGCGGTAAGACATCTCCAGCATCCATGTATCAGTGACAAATAGTGGGATGGTTCGGCTGGCTGGCACCAGTCCCTTATCCACGAGGTTTTGGACCACTCGAAGTTGGCCTCCTCTTTAATGCTGGAGAAGACTCCACTGCTAATGTTTGAGGGCGTGGTGACTATCTATTACAGGTTGGTCAGGAGACAGAAGGGAAGGAATTAGACATCTCGATTATTGATCCGACGAACCACTACACCTGATTATTCACCAATAGGGTGGTGGACACTATTGGGATACAACAGCAGATATTTTTAGATTCTGTACAAATTGAAAAGGTTATCTTTATTATGGATTACCAGGTCTCCAACAATATATTTATTGGCTGCTCCGTCTCTCTCATAGGCCCAGGTACGTAGCAATTATTTATTACCAAGCAAGAGGCAAGGATAACCTATTGACTTTCTATCCGCACTCTCAATATACCATACAGCTGAACGTAGATTAGATATGTCGGATCGGACCAAGGGAGTCATTTGGAAGATACGGAGATTTTCATACGAATACAAAACTTTCCGGCCTTTTATTCGACTTTCCTCACCTTAATTCCCAAGGGCCGAGAGATTTTTTCCGATAGCTTTCTTCAACACGCTATAAAAAAAGGATACCGCTTGCAAACAGGATTGAGAAGGTCCCCCCTAAGGATTTCCCGAGGCTCTGCCCCCCCGACTTGACCTGGCCTGCTCCCGCTTGACTCTGTACTTCTCTTATCCCCCTTCTCCCTTGCCCACACTCATACGATCAAGTGAAACCACTTGACCAAAACAATCTGGCCCCTGGGGAATAAATGCCTTCTCCTTGGCTCATACTTCAAGAGATAGATATAGAATCTTTAGCTTGGGACGGGTTAGTGAATATCTTACTCGACGGTGCGGTGGCAGGGGAGATAGTGATTTGCTCTTTAGGGCTAGCCCTTGCTCTGGTACCGTAGGAATATTCAAAAGAGTTAGTACTCCGGGAGGGTTGACTCTTTAGCTGGAGCCCTTGCTTTGATACGACTAGCTAGTCCAGTATTCCTCCTATTCATACTAGTAGAGTAGTTATCGAAACCAACGAGCGGAGTCAAACGAAGCGAGTCTAACGCAAAGGAGCTCATCATTCATAGGTCTTCTCCTTCTCTTTCTCGGAAGATTAGCAACATGGATGACTCCGGAACCACTCACCAGTAGGAGGAACCAACAACTGTTCCTGGTAGCTGCAGTTTGTAGTTCCCCACTTGAGGAAAGAAGCTACCAGACCAACTTTGCTCTACTGACCAGAGACTCTACTAGTACTAAAGGAATCATCCACGTATTAAAGAAGCGACCAGTCTTTTTCACTTATACCATACCTCGTTATGCTTGGCCTGGGCTCATGATTTGCTTTTGCTCGAGTTCATCAACTACAAGACAAGGAACTCACGATTGACTAGCGGCGGGAGTGTACCAAGAGTTGATGGATACCCCTCTCCTCATTCGTTTAGGGCGAGGCCCGGCCTCGTTTTTTTTGCTCTCTCTTGCTTGCTCCCGTGCTGCTTACTTGGCTTACTTCTTCTCCTCTTTGTCCCATGCGGACTACTGCTTTCATGTACATCTTCTTCTCTCCCCGGCCCTCCTAACGTCAGGAATAGCGATCCGGGAATGCAATTACCTAGCGACTAAAGCAAGCTACTAAAGAAAAGGGCTGCCCTTACTCTATTCCAGTTATGTAAGGAATAGCGGGCAGGATGATAGCAACAAGCAGATTCGACTTCTTGTTACAGGTCTGATGTCCTCTTTTACTAGCTACTAAAATAGCCTGACTCCACTTCTAATATAGTCAGTGAGCGCTTACAGTCCGAGAAATGTGGTTATTCCGAGAGCAAGTTATTGGTGGGATCTGAGTGTGCTGATTACAGACAATTTCTCGTCTATGGCAGTCTGAAAAGTAAGGTTCTTACGGGAACACCGTCGAGGTTTAATATCCAAAGTCGCTAGTTGAGTGGAAGGCTTTATTTAAACTGCTGCTCTGAAAAAAAGAGCAAATTGAGACAGCCTAGCGACTGCCTCCAGATAAAAGATCTTTCTCCAGGAAACCAACTGGTGATGGGATAGGTTTCATTTTGAGTCAAAATTAGGGATGAAGTGGTTTTCTTGCCTGTTCCTTCAAACTATACTTACACCTCAGCAGCCGTTAATAGCAAACCCAACCTGGTGGATTGGGATACCATGAGGACCCCTTTAGCTTAAAAAAGCTAGAGGGCCTATCGAAGTGGGTCCCTGCGCACCAAAGACAATGATGGATGGTACCAGGTTTCGCTACACTTTACTTTTACGAATCCAGGCGCGTCCGGTAGAATTGGGAAGATCCACTTAAAGGAACAAGGTCGAAATGACCCCTAGCCAGGATGGTAGCCGACTGTAAGCACAAGACGGGATTGATTGGAGATATCCCAAGTTCCCAGCTATACTTGTGGATCTTCGGTTTACAGAGAAAAAAACGAGGAGAGAGAGGGTCCCCAGACAATTGTCGTCAGGTTGGAACCCACACCTATAAAGTTTCCGTTTCCTATAGCTGGTTGACAGGCTTAAAACGTTCTTCACTATTCTTCCTGACGCCGAGGAAGATATGAAACACAAGGACGGATCACTGTAATGACTGCCTCTGTCCCGAAGAATGCTCGTTGAAAAGTATGCTCGGTTGCAGGCTTCAGTGACGATAAAGGATCCGGCATATGCAATCTTCAGAGGATAGACGTGTCGGACATTAGGATTCCAACCGCCGGGAGGGATCCAATGAACGGAAACTTATCCCGGCTTAAGAGTATACTTAGGAAAGCTGCATCTAACCTCTTCCGGTGGGCCTGCCAACACGCCGCAAGCTTCGTCAAGAGGGTATCTTTTATATGCAGACGGTTAGAATAGGGGGTGTAAGGAGTGCCTGATGACCGAGAAGCGTCCGGCCAAAAAGCAGAGCAGACATAACAAACAGTAAAGAGAAGAGCAAATTTAGACTTTCAGGAAGGACCTCCCTTGATTCTTGGGTTTAGTCACCGCCCTAAGTATAAGTTCATTTGAGGTAAAGATCGGCGGGGCTAAGGATGCTTACGGGTTGCGTGGTTGGGCCTACGAAGTAAAAAAAAATCAGTTAGTGGGCGCCATTGTCTTGAAAAGAATAGATTTATAAATTATATATTAAAGTGGCCTGGTTCGGGTGGCTTCGGTCAGGGGGGAAAGGGGTGAGTAGAGGCAACTAACCTGAGATGCCGCTGCTAGCAACCTCTTTATTCATTGGGTAAGAGCGATCCAAGCCTATCTTCCACTTCCCATTGTGCTTTTGATTCCACCTCTCCATCGACGGGCGATTTCTAAATGCTTTGGCCCAGTAAGCGCTATGGACTAACTTCCTTACAGGCAGAGTTAGCAAAGGTACAGACAGTCCGATCTAGCCAGTGAGCAGAAGCGCTAATCACAAAAATAGCTCGTCAGTTAAGCTCTTCAGTGATGTCCCTCTCATCTGTGCTTGCCGCCTTTTCACCACGGTTGGCTGACTCCGGCTTTCCAGTCTTCTCTTCCGCCTTCACTTGAAGCCTTTTGTTTCCTCTGAAGAAAGAAATAAGGTCAGGCAAATCCACCATTAAAGAGCCATCGGTCAATCGGGCAGTTCAAGTAGTCTCTGAGAAGAAGAACGGGCCATCATCATTGTCTTGGCATCCCTGTGGAACGGAATCGGATTAGAGAGGCTGCTGCTGGTGGAGGTGATGGAGCCAATAAAGTTCAGATTTCATTTATCACAAGGTTTTTGCCATCTTTCAACTCATTCGACATCCCGATGTGTTCCCCATCCATTAAAGAAGAGGAAAGGCAAGTCCGAACCTGTCAAGTTCAGTCAGATTCAATTGACCGAGACTGGCGAGAGAGGACTTCTGACTCCTAAAAAGGGAGGATTCCCGGGTTTCAGTGAGGGTCGGGCTTACCATGTTTAATAGGAGACCAGCCTAGCCAGTAGTCAGAGAGCTTACCACGGGAAAACCAACTACACTAAGAAAGACCCAGGGTGGGGCTCGTTGAAGAAACTCGATGGTCGCATTCTTCTCTTTTTTTTTAGTGGTCTCTTCAAAATAGAGTATTGGATTGGAGTCCAGTAGGGAAATATCTCAGAGGTATCACTCTTGCCAGCCTTCTGTCCAGGATGTCTCATTCTCGGAGTGGTCTCGTTCTAGGTTTCACTCCCCCCTTTCGTCATAAGGCGTGGTTCTGTCCCCTTCTTCTTTTTGAAGAGAAATAGAGGCGAGGGAAAATGGCTATGATTCAATATGAAAAGGCCAACACTCACTCTACTAACGCAGGGTAAGTGATTATTGATATCCGACTGCCTTGATCGACTCCTCCATTCATCGCCTACCATGGACACTTCGACTCCCCCCATCATAAGTAGGGCCTTTCCCTTTTGATTGGGTTTACCATGAAAGAAAGATTCTTTAATGCCTCTGGAAACCCCAAATGCAAGAGATGGACGGGCATGAGCCTTCTTCATTCACTGATCAACCTGGCCTTTAAATCCTTTGTTTTCAACCTCGGATGGATAATGTTTTTGAACTGCTGCCAAATCAAGATCAGGAGAGAGACCTAAGAAGGATTCTCTTTGCTCTTGCTCGGGCTTCTTACCCAGAAAAAATCACTCAATCATTATTGCGTAAATAAGTGGTTATCTTCAAGAGAGGAAAGAGAGAATCGAAAAACCACCGCCCCGCGCTGATTTATTGGCAGAAAATCCAATATCAGAAGATTTCTTAGTATCTGAAGAACTGCCAGATGAGAAAGTATTCGTAGCAGAAGCCTCTTACTGGGTGATGTTTTTTGATGGGTCTCCAAGAAAAAGAGAAGATAGAGCTGATAAGAGAAAGGTGAAAAGGAAATCTGCCTGAGTATTCTGAAAAAACTGGTGTTGGTATTGTTTTCATGTCTCCAGAAGGGGAAGTAGTTTCATTTTCGTTTAAGTTGGTATTCGATTGCACGAACAATGTGGCCGAGTATTCAGTACTATTGATTGGTCTCGAACTCGCAATATTGGCAGGGATACGAAAGCTCCCTATGTTGTAAGTGGTTGGGGGATGGATACTAGTACTGGGACTGATTCCGATGCTAGGAATGCTCCTACCCGCGCTGTCTCCTCGTCCATACCTATAGTACCTCTATCTCTTAAAGCTCCGGAGAATCTTCTATTGGAAATGGATGTGGATACGCGCGTGCGCCCATACCAGTAGGGATACTGGCTATATAATCGGAGGGGTTTAACCCGCCTACGTTACTTATTCCATTGCTGGATCCACAGGAAAAGTTGGCACTCGAGGAGGAACAAAATCCACTCCGATAATCGTCCAGCCACAACTAGTCACTGATTGATCTGCCTGAAGATACATTGTGACACTTGGCTCTGGGATCCAAAAGATGACTTGTTTCGAGGAATTATTATCGCTTAGCGCTTGTGCTGAGGGCTTTTTCCGCTGCAGACTGAATTCGGGTAGGTAGTACTATTTTCTACCTGCCTAACCCCACGCTGTTTATGACATTGACTTGTACACACACACTCAATCAATGCTTGTTGGATCGAATCATGCCCCTTAAACCCCTCACGGAAGCCATCTTATCTACAACGCGATTATGAACAAGATGCCTTACCATTGTCCGCAGCAGGCCGTAGGGAAGGAGGGTGCTGATAATATTCCATTGCCGAAAACGAGATGAGAATAAAGCGGATCCTTGAGGGTTTGTCTAAGTAATGTATAGCATACTTTCTTGGATAAGCAATCCGGTTTAATATGATTAGTTAAAAAGCGGTAGCAAAAGAAAGGGTTAGAATGCGTTCTCGGAGGTTTCTCGATCCACCACTATCTGACTGTTGACCTCTAGAGGAAAGGACTCGGGCAATACTCCCATCCCAGCTTTTGAAGGCAGGGAAGCTATATCCCAACAAGCTTGAAGCTGTAAAGCGGATACGTTCGAAACTACATCAACTAAAACAACATATCCGAAAATAAGATGTCTCCGTGAATTCGCTTTCCTCTCTCTATAGAGGATCCTCGGCAATTCTTGAGTATAACGAGGAAAATATGAACCCATGTGTGCCAAAGAATTAGGTACAGTTCAGGTCCTTACCGAAACGGGGGAGCGTGGAGGGGGGCGACTTAAACAGCCATGGAGCTTTCTCAATCGGTCAATCGGTGAATGATTCTGGGCGTAGCCCTTCTTACTTGGTATCAGACTTGGCCATTTCCTCTTGAAGACAGCAAACTTTCAACATCCAACTCTTTTCTCTTGGAGTCTACCTTTTAAGAAAGGAGATTAGAGCCCTGTTGAGGGTATATTGGATAGCTTCCAAAAGAGAGGGTCGAAGAGCCCGAATGGAAAAGATGAACCATGTATGTGTGTCCTTCCCGAAAGAAAGAAGCAGTCAAAGAGAGAACGTAAGCTGCAAAAGGAGTTTTTTACTCGGAGAGGTGCCTACCTGCCTACTCAGTCAGGGTAGGCAGTCCGATTTCAGCCATTAGGGCCATAGAGACCTCTTGCTGATTCTGTTATGAGTGTCTATTCGATTATGAGTTCATTTCTAATTCTATGTATGGCAAATTTGCCCCGTGAAAGCCAATAGGGAAAGCTATATGATAGGGTCCATTAACCTTGCTTAATTGGGCCTTATGCGCTCTAGTCGAAGTAGAAAGAGCAGTTACATAGCTAGAAGCTTAAACAATCTTTGGGGTCTTTTTCCTTCCGCTTCGTGGATTAGCCCTTTAGGTATTGATTGAGCCTAGGCATCGAGGAGTTCGGGGGTAACCTTCCTTTAATCGTGTAGCCGGCGATCATGGCTTTTCCAGCCTACTGGCTCTTCTTGCCACCTTTTTTTTGAGGAATTATTATCGCTTAGCGCTTGTGCTGAGGAAGAAAGCTTTATGTTGTGGCCGAATTCACCACAAAGAAAGGGGTCAACTGAGTTCTGCTTCCCACGGTCAGATCTAGTGACCAGAGGACACTTCTTACTAATTGAGCAAAAGGGCAGCATAGTCCATTAGGGAGGAATACGGGGAACTAAAGGTACGGATCCCAGAGGTATCCGGACAAGGTGATGCAACAATGGGTAGACAAAATAAATATTAGAAGATACTAGTTCAAGCTACTAAGGGAAAGCTTTTATTATGAGTATAAATCCATTAAACGAAGAACTTTTCCTGCCCTTAGAATGGAACTATATGATAAGCGCGCTAGCCGATTCGCGTCAATTGTCACGTTGGCTTCCTTAAGTGGCAAGTTCAGAGAGGTTCGTAGCCGACCGTTTACCGATGGACGTATCCGCAGCTATTCAAACCCTGTTTACTCCTTAGCACAAGCGCTAAGCGATAATAATACCTTCTCCTCAGTCTCCATTTGTGGATTGTCCCAAAGCAGGATCCCTTCCAGCTGCATAAGTGAGTTAGCTTTCCCGTCCGTCCTCCCTCGCCTACTATGAGCTCTGGATCGAGAGACCAAGGGCGCTATTCCTGGCTAAAGGCCTAACTAGAGTGATTCCTCTGTTATTTGCTTTTGCTATTAGCTCTCTTCTTGGCTGGCTTTCTTCTTTGTGGATTGCTTAAAGAGCTTTTTTTAAGTGAAAAATACGGTCTTTCATAGCTCGATGTGCCTGTATCCTACTGGTAGTTTCATAAGGAATTCTTAAAGCCCGGTCCTCCATTCCAAAGGAATGGTATAATAAGGGCTGGCCTAAAGCAATCCTAGGAGCGAGAACACGGCCGCGGCCGCTATCTCCTGCCAAGGAATATAGTCAGGCCTTCCCCTGCCCTGTATGGAAGTAAGTCCGCCCGAGATCGAAGGAAGTCAGCCCTCGTGGGAGAAGGGGAAGACCCCTTCCTTGTCCTATGGATCCCGTTTGTTGAAGTCAATAAGAGGGAAGGTCTACCGTCAGTGTGCTCCTAGCTCTTGCAGGTGGGTAGCTTCCCTCGTCTGATAAGGTAGCTCCGGTAGTCTCGAGAAGCTGCTGCTGGGCCTTGTATAGGTCCAATAAGTGCCCCATTTCCGAGGTAACTATCACTATAAAGAGTGGCGACCTCTGAGGTAAGCTGAGCTCCCAAGGCGTGCATTGCTTCCTTTAGTCAGTACTGGTCCCCGTTTATCCCGATCTGGCTTTTCGGGCTTTCCTTTCTTGTCTATGTCTAATAGAGGCAGGCAGTGTGGAGTCCCGCTTGCTTTCTGGGTTCCCCTTCCTTCGCCTATGGAGTTAGTTTGTTGATGGCAATGAGCCTCCTCCCGCTCTTGAGTAGATGGGTGCTCCTAGCTCAATAAGTGAGTTTTCTTCCCCTGCGCTCGATTCCAAAGGCCTGTTCCAAGTGCTTTCCTTGCCAGGTAACTGGGCCTAGATATAGTAGCATACCATTTGTGCATACTATCTTTCTTTCTAATAAGTAAGATGGTATTCTATCTCCTAGGATATCCCGACGTACAGGCAAGCCCGGTAACTCCGATTGTCTTACTGAACTGATTGTGTACCCTACTAGGTCGCTCCTCCTTTCTCTAGTGTTGTTTAAGAATTCCTTCCTCTATGAGGGGTATAGCTCTCAGAGGCATAAGTTTCACTCCTATGCTACCTCCGTCCTTCCTTCCATCTAGATAGCGAGTGAAAAGGCCTTTTCCTCTCTCTTCAACTTAGTAGGAGTTTCCTTATAGAGGTTTAGCTCATCTTTTAGCCGCCAAGAGCTGGAATGCATATCTATTAAAATCTGTAGAAGTAGAATCTCTTGCTCTTTTGAAGGTGATACCATACCATTCTAGCATACTATATTTATAAGGCATTTAGTCTACCAGAATAGTATGTGCCAACTGCTCTTAGAGTATCGGCCTTTTGTTACAATAAATAGGATTTAGTCGGGGCACAGAAGAGTACGTATTTCTATATGCCCAATAATGGCTCTCTCCCCGAGGGGCCTCTCAATAGAAGTCAGAGCGGCTGCACAAATATGCATATGAAATAGAATTTAGTAAGAGAAAGGTCCGCCCACCTCTGATCCAAGCTTAGCTCCCAAGTCGGGATTTCTTCCTAAACCTAAAGTGAGGACTTTGCCCCGTATAGGCAGATGGGTATAAAGTGGGTCACTCTGCAAAGATTCAATCTTTCCCCTGATCTTTCCTTTCTTTGAGTAAGTCCTCCCGACTTGGTCTAAGTGCTGCCCTATCTAGTTATCCCGGTATCGGTCTTTCTATAGTCTCTGGCGTTCAGACGCTAGTTATGGAGCTCCCCTGGTCTGAGAAGGTAGCTCTCCTAGTAGCAGTTGTCATTGCTACCCTACTATGGACCAACCTATCACCTATCCTTGTACATAACTGCATTTGTAATAGAATAGGTTCTTCTTTCTCTGTGCTATATCCCAAAGGCTTTCATTCTTTGACTTGCTGTTGATTGCCTCCCCAATGGGGGAACTCCAGAGCTGTCTGTGCCTGTATCCTCTCTGCTATTAGTGAGCTTTCCTGTTAGCAGTTTTCATTCCTCCCCTGCTTTGAGTAGTTCTTCTGAGTCTCTACTCTTTCCCTATCAGGTGCTGCAGACTCAAGCTTCTATCATCTGCACTTCTTTCGAGCCTGGATCTTGCTTCTTGGCTGTCACCCTCTTGTGACTGGTTCCTGCCCCAGGCTGCTCCAAAAGGGATTGCAAGGCTTGAACATCCATCAAGCGGCCTGATTTCAGTGCATCTCTTCCACTCTATCTCCAACAATGACCAGGTCTGCAAAGCTGGATTTAGTATGCCCAACGAGATGAGAGAGGTACGGTTCCCTTAGCGTATTGATGAAGGTTCCGATCATTTCCCTTTCTGTCATCGAGGGCTTGACCTGAGCCGCCAATTCCCTCCAACGCTGTGCGTAAGCTCGGAAAGATTCGTTGTTCCTCTTTTGCATTCTTTGCAAATCAATACGATCTGGGGCTATTTCTGTGTTGAACTTATACTGGGTCAGGAAAGCATTTGCTAGATCAGTCCAGCTGTGTATCTTGCTCCTGTCTAATTCCACAAACCAACGGAGAGCGGGACCAGTAAGACTTTTCTGAAACTGCTGAATAAGAAGCGGCTCGTTGTCTCCATATAAACACATCTCCCCACAATAGACCTTTAAGTGTGTGAAAGGACACCCTGAACCGTCATACTTGTCGAAGTCTGGTGTCTGGAACTTGGGAGGCAATTTCAAATCTGGGAAGAAACATAAGTCTGAAAAGCTAGTGCTACCATAGGAATCAATCCCCTGCAGTGTTCGGAGCTTCTCCTCAGGGCTTTCGAGCTTACTAGCAACTTTGCTGTCTTCGACATTATTCTTCGCTCTGTCTTGCTCATGTGTTCGTTCCTGAGTGTCAGCAACTGTGATCAGAACAGGATTATTTGAAGGAACCGTGGGATTGCTATTGGCTTGGGATGCGTCCTGGGCGGGAGGCACCGGTGGAACATGCTGAGGAAGTTGTGCAGGCTGAGCTGCCGCGGCAGGCTGTTGCACTGGCGCTGGATTTTGAGCAGTCCGATCGGCCATTAAGGAGGCCACCATGTCAGTCAATGCTTTCAACTGGGCTTCAAGTCGGTCAATTTTGTCTGGCCGTCTTCGATCAGTTTCCTCATCCGAAGAGCCTTCCATTTGTGCGGGCACCGATCTACTTCTGGTAAGGACAGGACTACGGAAAGCATAAAAATATTAGTTATAATTTCAAAAGGTCCCTACGGGAGGATTCACAATAAATAACTTATAACTATAACTAATGATATACCCTTATTCAATATACCCGTAGGTAGCTTTATCCAATAAATATGGCAAGGTATTATTATCGCTTAGCGCTTGTGCTAAGGTAGCTTTTTCTAAAAAATACCCTACCTTAACCTATTTAGATGTAGAACCCGTCTAGTGGCTTACAGAGAGATGAAGATTTTGACTTGGTTTAGCTGTAATAGTGGTGCGAAGGGACCCATTGGAGTCTGGGGCCCTAGCGTGACTCCTTAGTCTACTTACAGTGCATTAAGTACTTCTCCCCTTTCCTTTATTGATTGCACGAGCATCATAGTCTTAGTCGTTCTATGACACTAGTGGAGTCTTTTCCGCAATACATTTTTCCGTTGATTTAGTTGAGTTAGTCGAAGGAGTAAGGCCCCTATGAGAACTAGCGAAGCTATTGGTGGATAAAGATTCCTTCTCTTTAACTACGTAACTAACCCACTCTAAATCTCTTTAAACCACTGAAAGCTAGGAGTCAGGTAGAGAGTAGTCAGAGATGAAGTTAGAGTCGGCACCTCTAAGAGTGAGCGAAGCGAGGGGTGGATAATAGATCTTACCTTCTGTAATCACTGCAAGCCAATGCTTGTTGGTTCGAAGTAATGCTCCTTTTCGGACTTCACAGTACTGTACCAGAGATCGGGTCGAAGAAGGCCACAAGTGGAAGGAGAAGGATCTGCGCAGAGACTACTGAACCTACTCTATAGCTCAAGAATCAGAAAAAAAATAATTAAGACTTGACTCTTCCTGGTCTGTGATTCAGTCAAAAGCTTAGACGATAGGGGGCTAATGGAGGAGATGGTCCGAAGGAGTCCCGGATAGGAACGAAAGAAAGATTGAAAGATCGATCCGAACTCCGGCTATTCAAAGAAGGAAGGACGAGTTAGCAGACCGCGGAAGACATAGAACTTCTTCTCGTCTATCTTGGCCAAGTGGAAGACTGGCTTTCAGAGGTCGAAAGGAAAGGCATTCATAAAGGAAAGGATGCAGAGAGCAAGCTATTAAAAGGGGGAGAGAACGAGGAGCTTTCCATTTCAGTCAGAGGGGGGCGGGAAAAGCCTGACTTCTTCTAGTTACTGGCTCAACAGAGGAAATTGTTATTGCGGATGATCCAGATCCAGTCGATTTCTCCGTCGCGAATCCGTCCGATATTCCCTTGTGGATCAATTTCTGCTAATCTTTCGTGTACGGCTCTAATTATTTCAGTCTTCCAAAAGCTTCGCAGTTCGTCCGAGAGAAAGTCCAAGCTCTCCTTCTGCTCGGTGTTGGGAGAACTATCAATGGATTGGTTTTCGGGAGTGGACGTGGAAGTAGATGGGGACGAAAATTGTGACGAAGGGGAGAAATAGTCTTTTTCTGTATTTTCTGAGCTTGAGGCATGATTCTCAAGAGAAGTAGAACCAGACGAGGACTCGGGGCGGGAGGAAGACTCCAAGGGAGGAAGACTTATTTCCCCGGATTCTCCGCCTGAATGGACATTCGAATTCGATCCAGAACAAGAAACATTCAAAATCAAAGTGGATAAGGCTGTTGTCACTCCTAAAAAAGCTACAATCTTTTCTAAAATGAAGAAGCGAAAGAGACAACATAAAAAGAAAACTAAAATCTAAATTAGGAATAATAGAAGAAAACTCTTTTTTTTTTTCGAAAGTAGAATTCGATAAATTATAGTTAAAATTAGAACAAGCACGAATAAAGGAAGGAAATTTGCTGGGGTGGTCATTATAGCGGTTCCTTCTGATCCTAGAAAACGTCCGAAAAAACCTGCTACGGAACTACCGAGCTGAGGTATAAGGATCAATCTGACAAAATTTACCATATTAAGATTTTTTATTTAGGATCGCAATTTCCTGCTCCGTCTTTGCCAATAGTGATATCCTAATTCAGCTACCTCCCCCACTCATCAAGGCATAACATAATAAACGAGACTATTGCCAAGGGGGATGACAAGGTTGATAGGAACGTCGTGGAAGAATTCAAACGAAGGGGGCCCTCCACGAACCATCTCACCCATGATCTTGACAGCCAAGTCACAGAGATCATTGAATTGCAGGAGCGCAGTCTAGTTTTCTTCGAAGCTCCCATTCTATAAAGCAGGGAAGAACTAAGGCATTGAAATCCCCTAGTGCTTCCATCAAGCGAAGCACTAGACTCACTCCTCAGGATTAGACCTAACGGAACTATTCCTGCTTCATTCAACTCAGATAAGCTAGTCTAATTCTCTCGGATCAATCCTCGGTCTCAGGTATACCCGCATCTCATATAGAGAATAGATTCCTTTTGAATCCGTGCGTGCTTCAGAAAGAACTTTCCGTACGTAACTGAAGATTCATTTAATTGAACTGAACACTAATAAAATTTCACATTCAGTCAAGTGTGAATTCTCACTAACTTCAAAACTATTCTTTAGGATTTTAGGCCTACAGGTTACCGGCTCGCATCCCCTCGGGGACTCCGCACTATTGGGCCTTAGGTTTATCGATCGATTAAAGAAGGAAGATGAAGAAAGAACTAAACTTGTTATATATGATATTTTCCGTCTCAAGGGAAAGCAAGGAAGTCGCATGGGAAATCTCGATCACTACTTATGGTAACGGATTCTCATGATGCCCGCTATTCAGTGATGGTGAGCTGGTCAAGTAAGGAGAATCGGAATAATCGAGCTAATCGGTATCAGTCTTGGAGCAGGGCAGCGGATCAAAAAGTACCCCAAAAGAGTAGAAATAAGGTACCTATTACTCCATTCGTCAAAGCACGCTGAACACCGGCTCTTGATCCAGGGGTTTTTCATGTAAGTGGTTTAGAGTGAGATTCTTGTGACCGACCACCTCACTCCGGAATAGAGACTCTCAATAAAGTCAGAAAGATAAAGAAGGGCGGACAGTTTAGACTGGTTGGACAGTTGGACATATGACCGAAGAGTTGCTAACAAGAACAGCAAATCGAATTCACGATATTTTTCCGCTAGCACCTGACGAGCACGGAGAAAAAGACTTTCTTCGTGATCCGCTTTCCCTAAAGTACGGAAAGGACTTTTATTTCCAAAGTGCCGAAGCCTAACCCGAACTACTTGACTTTCACCACTCGACTTTCCTCGATCCTGAAACAAGACTGATTCTACGACCTACCGCCTTCCCGCACGCTATCTACTGTAACCGCGGTATTCGAACTGTAGGCTTGAAGAAAGATAGCCACTTCTTATACTCTATTTTCAGAGAGTGATTTATCTAAAGGACGGAGAACTAAGGAAAGCACCTTACCCTTTCCAATACAATACCTACTGCTAAAGAGGCTTAGCTCAAAGGCAGGAACTGGAAAGAAGAGATATATTGAATGAAAGTCATTCGTGGACTGGAATCGATTAAAGGAAAGGGAATCGAAGTGATTACTTGCTACAGCAATGGTTGAAGGTACTGGGGCATAGACTCTATCTCTTCTATACGATACGCTAACTCATAAGTTAGAAAAGTAGCTGAGGGGAAGCTCCTAAGCTATAGAGTATCTAGAGTTATCTATTCCATGTCTTCCCCCCAAAGCCCCTAGCCCTATGCAGCTGCCAGCCTTCCACAGACTTCCCCTATTAAAGAAGGGACTCATACAAGACTTTCTCTTTGCATCTGATCTAATGCTTGAAGCTTAAAGATAAAGAAAGCCGTATGTATAGCGTGATGAACTCATCAGACAAGAGCTAACTTCCCGACTCCCGTTTCCGACAGATGGAAGTACCGATACCAGAAGAGCTAACCGAGAAGGGAAGGAGGATCGGAAGTCTTGAAAGACAGAACGGTATTCGTAGATGGATTGGACTGAAGGCAGGAGAGAATACTGATTTATCGCATTGAATAAAGATATCGCACCATGGATTGACCAGTTACCGGTAAGGGAAGGACAGTTGAGCCTTTGCCCGATACAGGAGATAGAAGACTATTCGAAATTCAGAAGAACTACCCCTACTTCTAAGGGGAGCCATTGAACAGCTGGAAAAAGCCCGGGCACGTTTAAGGAAAGTGGAATTGGAGTATTGGACTGCTCAGGGTCTTAGCCACTTAGCCAGTGCGGTTGGCAAACCGTTGTATACAGATAGCATGACGGCATCGAGACGGAGAATTAGCTACGCTAGAGTTTGTGTTGAGGTGGATGCGGCGAAGAACTTGATCAAAGAGTTTGATTTGCTTGCAGAAAACGGGAAATGGATGACGGTATTTGTTGAGTATGACTGGATCCCTTCCATCTGCAGCTCTTGTAAAGTTTTCGGGCACTCTTCAGCAGCCTGCCCGAAGTTGAGTAAACAATCTGATCCTCCCGAGAAAAGTGCCAAGGCTGGCCAAGAAGGAGAATGGGTAAGGATTCGTAGGAAAGGCAAAGGTAAGGTGCCTTTCTATAATAGGGGGTGATGGTGAAGCTAATAAGGAGGATTTGGGAGCAAAGTCCCCGAAAGGGCAGCTCAAAAGTAACAAGGTTTTGAAAGAAAGACAAGCCTTAAGGCAACTAGAGCTAGGAAGGTAGTTCCTGTTAGATGCTGCCCAGGAGAAACAGAAAAGGAATAGGATTCCACTGGATCGGGTGAGAGACAAAGAGAAGACCCGGCTCTTACTCGCCGGTTGAAGGCTCTGAACGAAGAGACATGGATTCATTTCATGCTGCCAGTGAGCGGCTTAGCAGCATACTTGCTTCCCCTTGAGGGATAGGGAGACAGGTGTGACTTTCTTTCCTTGGTCGAAGGCAAGCCGGAGCCATTACTATACAAGGAGCGCGCCTTACTCTTTGAGGGGCCTTCCGTTGCTTGTTCCGTATCTTGATCAAACATTCACTGAGAATTGGCTGCCTTACGGACCAAATCCTTCCTTCTAATCTATAGCGGGTGGTCCACATAGACCATTTTGTGCCTAATCTAATAGCTAATGCCGAAACTTCTAGAATGTACCACGGCGAGTCCTTCTCTTTCAGTTATGGTGTAATTGCGCTCTGTCGGTGACAACCTCCTACTCCACAGTGGGATGATCTAGTTTGGAAGGCCCTTCTTGAGCCAATGTACAATAGATAGCGTAGAGAGAAGCAGAGACTTGTCCCAGTCCGGAAACCGAAGTATAGGGGCTGTCACTAAGCACTCCTTGAAATACTGGAACGCATTCTCCTGCTCTGGTCCCCAACAGCTGTCCCTTCTTAAGCAATGACTCTTTTTGATGTGCATCTTTGGCTAAATAGTTTTTAATTAATAGTGGGAGTCCCAGAAAAACTCTTTTACTTACTCATCAACGAGCAAGACATAGAGACTATTCTGAGGGAATCACCATTTGAGAGCATCAGAGAGGAGGCATCTGAGTTCATTGAAGACAAAATCAAGGAGGTAGAAGTGAATTACAGATCAATGGAACGGGATCAACGTCCTTATAGGAATGAACTTCGAACCTGTCTTGATTTATTCATTTCAAATTTAGAAAGAGAGAGGCGAAATTCCGTTACATATATCAATTTCAAGCGAACCTTCATGGGTTAGTACTTACTATCCATGGATCAGTCTTTCTTCCGTGACTAAGCGCGTAGGGCGCTTTCGCTTGCTTCGTAGTACTTTTGGAGCCATCGTCGCAGTTAGGTTGTAGCATGTCTTGGCGAGGTTTTGCTCTTTCTTGGGAGCGTAGTTCCCTCTCCCTTTGCTTATCTAGCTTTATGTTTACGGTTGCCCCATCCGCTTTTATGCAACGGGTGTCAAACTACCCTTCCTCCAAGATTGAAGTTTCGCTCCAGAAAATTTTAGGAAAAGCCATTGGAACCGAGTATAATAGCCCCTATATATAAGGACTCAGAGCCCTTTTGGAACTTCTTCCCGCCTAGAAGAAAGGCTTTCTTCGTCTGCTTTATCTGTTACGGATGCCCATTCATAAGAAGGAGAACCAATTCTGGCTTAGTTTCTGCAGATTCAGTGCCATGGTCGGAGGGAGAGCCACCAGCAAGTTATGGATCGAGTCGGCTAATAATTGGAGGGAGCGGGGTGGGCAACTTCCGTCGGTGCTGGCGCCTGCGGCAGCGCCTCTTGAACAATCATAAAAAAAGGTTGAATAGCTTCCCATAGTTCTTGCATTTTCTCTCTCGTAATCATTCGATTCTGCCCCTACTTCAATTAAGGCCTACTTCTACTCCTCCTTCTCCCTTAGGATAGGATCGTCGTTGGTCCTTCTTTCTTCAATCCCGTCGCTTCCTTAATTCCACTGCGTGGAGCCCTTCTCTTCTTTTCGATACGCTTTAGAACGTTCATCGAAGGCGTTCATGCAATTGTATTCCGGCAATCAGTCTAAAGAATGGGTTGTTTGTTGTTTTCAGTCTGACTTCTTTGATACCCTAAGCACTTGTTTTCTCCCTGTATTGAGCCCCCGTCTTGAAGTGAGTTAATGACTTCCTTCTTGTCGCCTAAAGCCCGGTAGTCTGCTTCCTCTCGCTGTCTTCTATCTAGGAAGCTCGCTTCAATTCCTCCTCAGGACGCGCAACCTTTCATCTTCTTCTTTTTACGCATCATCTTAGTCAGATTAGGTCTTCAAAGAAAGCCTGTTCCCCACTCATAATTCCATTCCCCGGCCCTCTTTGAAGACAGAATCGGTGATCTCGATCATCACTTACGCAATTCCTCAAGCAGGAAAGAATCGATGGAATAGATCAACTCAATAGATCAGACGATTTGTCTGAGTGAGCTTGAGAGAGGTGGGGAATAGTCTCCTATTGCTGTTCTGTTAACCCCTCTCTATCCACTGAACACCTACCCAAAGATCCCAGGCACTCGCTCACGTACTGTGTGCTAGTTCAATCCTCTAGCGTCCCCGGAGATCAGATTGAGCTGGTTTCCACCTAATTAAGAAGGATGGCTTTCACGAAATTACCCCAACTAACAATCCGACGACGAGGACTTGCTCCCTTTCCTATGGCACCCATGTGTGTGTCAAAGGTAATGCCTACTTCACTGAACTTCGATCGCCCTTTCCTTTACTGGCCGCTGCATCTGATGAGGATGAAGCCGCCCTTCTTTATCTATATCACCGAGCGTGACTTCACACAAAACCGAACTCTAGGCTCCTGGGATACAGCAACGCGTGCGGGAAAGGGATGATAGCAGGGGGTGTACGGCACAAGGTCGTTCTTTGTTCCCGCTCGTCCGTAGGGAAAATAAGGAACTTTAGTACCCACACGCGCACTCGCGATTGCTTGATATCTATGTCAGGTCAGGGGCGGGCCGGCCATAGGTAAAACACACTTCCTTAAGGGCTGTTGAAGGTATTGCACTACGATAGACTCCTGCCGTTGCTAAAGATAAGATTTGAAAGCCGTATCGCGCAGGAGCGCTCAAGCGCCCTATCTTACTTAATAAAGGGGCTCGAAAGCTGTGAAGAAAGTCGAGCTTGCTCTAATCGACCTGTAAAATAGGTGTGGTGAGGTATTGGGTGAAGTCCTGCAACGATTCGTTAAAGATGAAAGAGCTAGTTAAGGCCAATACAAGCCTATTTTCCTTTGGTGATGCAGCAGATGCACAATAGCCATAAACATAGGATAGGGTCGCCAACCTGGTCCTCACTACAAACAAAATGGATGATAAAGTAAAGAAGCCATAGCCATAACTTGAGAACGAACCAATTCAGGGAGATAGCTATGATGTTGGAGATTGCGGGATGATATTGCTGGCGAGAGGGTCGAGAGAATAACAATCAGGAGTCATCATGCATATCCCCTCCCTTGTAGCTGGGAGCCTTAAGACCACATTTCTGTAACTCCCGGACTTATCCCCCAACCATTAAAGGAAAGGCTCGACCTTGGCGGAAGCCCTCATTTTCTTGATGAAATATCCACTTTTGATTCAGCTCACCCAGTATTGCATGGAGTGGAACGATGATAAGCTCACTGGGCGGTAACTCTTTAGTCAATTCAGTTTTTAAGACGCTCAAACCGGGCATAACTCGACAAATGAACCGCAGTAACTGATCCGCTTCATCTCTAAACGGCCACTCCTTCACAAAGTGCTTGCTATCCAAAATAACACGAGTGGCCAACTGACTCCCCTTCAGGGTAATAAATGAGTATGTTTGTATACAAGTAGACCACATCGCGGTAAACATCAGCTCCAGGCACTCTAGTGGGTGTCAGAATCAGCTCAGGAACAATTTCTGGTTCAGGTTCTGTGCCCTTAAAGAATGCAAGTAGACCATTACTCTTGAATTGTATATTCCAAAACCCGCTTTCACGTGGCGAATCGGTATTTTCTGTGATCACTTTACGGCATTCTTTAAGCTTTCTTGGTCACCGGACAGAGTGAGAACTGCTCAGCTTGCTTTCTTTGCCTGGCTTGCTTGTTTGTGTTTAAATAAAAGTGAGTAATCTACTCTACCTATTCCTATGCTTTGGAACTGGCTGCGGACTACTGGTTGGCAGGGTTGTCTCTATCAACTCACTGGGTTGGGAATTAGACTATGAAACTCTGTCCTTTCCCGCCTAACAACAAGGTAAGCAAGCAAATCAAAACCCTAACACTGATGAGCTTGCTCTAATGAAACTACTAACACTCAGACTAGGGACAGGGACTCAGACCCGGTTGCCTAGAAGAAGGAGATTCCATTCTATTTAGTTAGTCGGGTCTTAACAAGGAGTTAATGGATGCACTAAAATATACCGCCCCGTGTCCTAATAAAAAAATATTACAATTCTCGTTCTATTTACTCAATGGGTCGGGCACAAAGGGAAGGATGTTTTCATATCCTAAACACCTATCGATTCTGTTAGTGAGTGAGTAATCACCCCGTCTATCCTTATAGAGTTCAGTTTAGTGCTTATTACTGGTTGGGGTGGAACCTTGCAACATAAGAGTTTACTGTTCCTATGCTTTTAGTAGACTAAGACTCAGACTAATGAATATATTAGCACTGCAAGGGTAGGAATATTCATAGTCAACTATTGTAATACTAAGAAGACTTTTACTTTCTAATATACTGTAAGAGTATAAAAAACTTTAAAGCAAAGTACCCTTGCAACTAAGAAAGTTAGTCAAGTTATTTACTATGATTCGTACATCGCTGGTACACAGGACCTTTGTTTGTGCTACCAAGGTGGCACAGGACAGGCATTCTCCTTATGCGGATACCCCTATTAGATTAGTCAAGCTTGGCAGCCCCTACCAAACTTTTTTAAAAAAATGAAAGCAGGAGACCTAGAAGAGCTTAAGTCTACCACGGGATATTGGTTTACACATGGGGGAGGAGCTTTGCTGGCACGCGGAGTATAGCTACTACTACACGAGTCCCACACACCACTCCACAGCTCTAGGCTTTCAATTCAAGCTTCATCAGCTACAAGACAATCAAAATCAACAGCTGCTACGAGATTGAATCAGCTTCAGGCTTTCAAGCAAAATAAGCGTCTGCCAACGGTAAGACTTTAATGAAAAGGGTAAAAGCCCGTTGTTATACTTGGTCTAGAGGCGCTATTTACGCCCATATTACCCAAAAGAGGCAACTTCAGGACCATCTCCCGCTTCTTGATTAGGGCGAGTAGGTAAACCCCCTCGACCTTGAAACAGTCTTAGTAAGCAAGGTCCTTTCGAAGGGTTTCACAAATCACTCTACGAAACCCAACTCATAGTAATAGGCAGGACAGGAGATGACTACGTTAATGCGAGTTAGGCTCCTCGATTGCATTCTCAATTGAGAAAACGCATGCCTACCTACTATCCCAAACAAAGGAAGGGGAAGGGAAGGGTATAGGTCTCGATCACGTGGTTGGGGTGCATCGGGGTATCGATCTGGAGCTACTGCATATGCGACTGGGTCACCCGGGTATAGAAGCTATAGATCTACTGTGTATGGATCACTGGCTAAGACTGGCTTAGATGGGCTTTACTTAGACGGCTTAATAGATGGCTTCATTTGCATAATCAACTGGATCTACTGGGTTTATTGTACAGGGAAAGCCATCACTTGTCTCTAGCTCTTGATATGGAAGGTATACTACTACCACTTCTACTGCTTCTGGATCAACAACTGACTCAACCGTATCTACTAGTTCAGTACCAGTCCTTTCTTTATTGTAAAAAAAAAGGCTATGCCGGTACTGGTGCTACCACTGGTGCTTTCCCTCCTCCACTACTGGGGGTATCCTGGATAAGCTACTGAAGCCGCTACTCGTGCTAGTTAATCCATAATGAAGGTACGAGTGCTAAAGAATCTGCTGCTAGCTCTACTAATGATGCTATAGGTTACGGATCTAGTACAATATGCCGCTACCCCTATGACGTAAGGGCTTTGCAGCCAGCTCCGAAAACGGGTTCCAAACCTGCGCACCTTTACTTTGACTAATAATATTAATAGTTGGCGCCTCTTTCTCAAAGTAAAGAAACCTTTAAAGCCAAGCCTCCATTTGAGCGGCCTTTCCTTCGGCTTATAACAAACGCTCTCGGAGGCCATTATTTGATCGTTTACGGCCTCTTTCGGCTATTTGATGGACGAATGCCCTATTGGAGCCCTTTCCGGGCCTTACTTCTTAGTCAGATTAAAAGGTGGGGTTTTCCCTGAGTCGCCTATAGTAAGGAGCTATGAAGCCCTTCCCTTCTCGTAACTCTTTCCATTCATTGAGCTACCTTCGGTTTCCTTAAGGTGCTCTTCCTTACTGGATAATGATTGGCTACCTAAAGGCCCCTTAGTTGGAGGCGTCTTCTTTGAACTCAAAAACAATTTCACTTTAATTCTTCCTGTGAGTGAATCCTATCAACTAGACTCTTCCGAAATTGCGTATAGAAAGAAAAAGAGATTCGTCTTGCCGGGTCTTTCTCGCCTTTCGCCGGGTGTGATTGATGCACAGAAGAAGTTCTTTTCTCCCATGCTTTCCGTTGGTCAACAACCAAAAAAAGTTCTCTATAGTTCTTCACTACTCGTACAGGAAGGAGTATCTTTCTGTCTGGAGGGAATCATTTTTTCTCAATCAAGAATGCCTCAACTGGATAAATTCACTTATTTCACACAATTCTTCTGGTCATGCCTTTTCTTCTTTACTTTCTATATTCCCATATGCAATGATGGAGATGGAATACTTGGGATCAGCAGAATTCTAAAACTACGAAACCAACTGGTTTCACACCGGGGGAACAACATCCGGAGCAACGACCCCAACAGTTTGGAAGATATCTTGAGAAAAGGTTTTAGCACCGGTGTATCCTATATGTACTCTAGTTTATTCGAAGTATCCCAATGGTGTAACGCCGTCGACTTATTGGGAAAAAGGAGGAAAATCACTTTGATCTCTTGTTTCGGAGAAATAAGTGGCTCACGCGGAATGGAAAGAAACATATTCTATTTGATCTCGAAGTCCTCATATAGCACTTCTTCCAATCCTGGATGGGGGATCGCTTGTAAGAATGACATAATGCTAATCCATGTTCCACACGGCCAAGGAAGCATCGTTTTTTAATCTCATTATGACTTGGTCGTTCGGAAGAGATTCTTTCTCGATCAGAATAGTGGAATGAAAGGCACTACAAGAAAGATATACCCCTTTTCAAATCGCCCCGCAAAGACGGACGTTCAGAAAGGTTATCGAGATTATCAATCGCTCTTTTTAGTGGGGAGGAATAGTGCGGGAAGGGAGCAAGACCAAGCCGAGCCACTAGGAGAGTAAGCCCTTCACACGTGTCAAGTTGAATAAATGAATGCAGCCTCAACCAGAGAGATCAACCCGCGCCGCCTTTGATTTTAGGCCGCCGGCGGCGCAGAACGCACTAATCCGCGACCTGCAAGTTTTCCGAAACCGAACTGAATAGAATTGTTACTTTCCAAAAATGCTTGCTGAAAATCAAAGAAAGAAGGTCCATTTTCCCACGTAGTTCGTCGGTCAAACCAACGATTCTCTTCTCAAAGTAATAGAGAGATCTTTTTCTACTTAGACACT